ATTCTTCATCGAATCACATGAATAGATTTAGCAATAATGGAATTTCTGTTCTTTTTACTGAATCACATGAAATTTTTTTTACTAACTCCGTATATGAAATACCTGTTATGAAAAGAAAAGAGGAAAAAAATGAATCGAATTTGAGTCTAAAATTCGAATTTGCAACAAAACAAACAGATAGAATCAAAATTCTAAATGGAAAGGAATTGAAAAAATCCACCTAGACTTCTGGTTTTTTTTTAAGAATATCAAAACAAAAAATGGATTCCATTTCTAACATTATTATGTTATGATATTACATATTTTAATTCGATTGGATACCAGAAAAAAAATCAACTCGGGATTTGCTCTGCTCGATAAATACCTAATCTAATAATCAGAAACAATATAGAATTGATTTTTTTAGCACTTAACCCCTTTTCAAAATTGTTAAAAAAAAAAAAAAAAAAGAATTAGAATTCGCAGAGACGAGAGATATTTTTTTATCTCCCCCCCCCCTTTTTTTTTTAATTTGAGAATACGATTGGAGTGCGTAATAAAGCTTGTATTTATTAAACATGCACAGATCTAACTCCCGCTATAGCTATCTATTGTCTCTTACTTTATGGCAGTCCTATTCGTTCGGGACAGAGCATGTCGTGTTTTTGATTTTCTATTCCATTTTTTTAATGAAAAAAAAAAAAATGGAAGCACGAGAATTTCTTATAAATTCTCTAGAGTATACATACCTATTCTATACGGAATACGGATAAGATACCCGATTAGATATTATCTGTGTGACAATTAATATTTATGTTCTAGGGTTTACATATACTGACAGTTGCTGTTATAATTGAAATGGAGAAGGATTTTTTTTTTCAATAAAAAGAGCAATATTGATTGATTATGTATCAAATTGGATTTTCTTATCTCATAAAGACAAAACCATATTCTCGATTCAAATTCAAGAATCGTTCAGGAATTAATAGTTAACGGTTCCATTTTGTCCTTCCATTTTTGCGTTTGTCGCTGAAGGTGCACGTTTGTTTTTTCAATACAAAAAAGGGGGGTATTCTCATATATTTATTTTATATCGTTTTGGCGGCATGGCCGAGCGGTAAGGCGGGGGACTGCAAATCCTTTTTCCCCAGTTCAAATCCGGGTGTCGCCTCTGATCGACAAGAGAATTCTAATAGAATAAAAAAGATTAAAAAAGAAAGGATTTCTTTTCGGTAACCTCTAGTCAAAGAAAGAGTTTAATAGGCTTTCTTCTGATTGTTTTAGAGAATGAATCGGGAGACAGTAAGGATTACTCAAATGGAAATAAGAGTATGCAAAGTAATCTGTCTTGATTCGATATATATATTTTACCATTTAATAAAATGAGAGGAAACAAAAGAAAAACATAGGTCTTTGTATTCCTACCTGTTAGTAAACAAAATATCCTTAATACTTCCTTCCAAGGAAGTTTCCGGATATTTTGTTTATCCGTAATTTTTTCCGATTCTACTAGAAATCAGATAAAAAACTTGTTAGACGTTCTTTCTAATTGGATTTATTGGATTGTTTCGTGTTAATAGTGTTAGCCCAGAATAGAATCTCTGTACCAGCGATTCCACTATTATTATAGTTTATAGTATTATTAGTGATTAATACAATAAAAAAAAAGAAAATAAAACAAGAAGAATTAGTGAACAATACTGAAATAATTCCTTCATATTGATATTGTTGATAGAGATAGGAGAAAAAATCGACATGGATATAGTAAGTCTTGCTTGGGCTGCTTTAATGGTAGTTTTTACATTTTCCCTTTCTCTCGTAGTATGGGGAAGAAGTGGACTTTAAAGGTACTACTAATTGAGTTATCGACATAAGAGTTGTGTTGTCTAACGAGATACTACACATAATAAGATGTTGGCGTTGCCTTAGGCGAATACCATATTACGTATTTACCTTACCACTTGCTTGTTTTATTTTTTTATTTGTATTTTTGTTTTTGGTTCGAAATTGGATTTATGTTTTCTTTATTGAACTCATTTGCAATCATGGTTCAAATGTTAAAAAAATAGGTTGGGTTTTACCACCAATCTTTTCGAAATACGGAAAAAGCTTCTCATAGAAACCCCGGATCATCTGTTAACTATTTAATAACAACTATTTAATGAATTACTTCTTGGAAATGCTAAAAAGATTACTTGATTTTTTTATATGATACCGGGATTGGTATTGAAAATAATCATAAATCCATAAATTCGAATAGGAAGAATAAGAGTTTCTTTTGGATTATTACAGATTGATTGGAACCAATACAAATCAAATAGATGAAACAAAGAAGAAAATTGGGATACTATGCTATGTACATTACATATAATGTAATTGAGATTCTCTATATATATAAGAAGATATATAGGAATATGAAGATACATATTGTAGATTGATCCATATTATTTTATAGAATAAAACTTTTTACACTACAATAATAGATAGATAGTATGGTAGAAAGAAATCAAATCGATTTCTTTCTACCATACTATCCGGATTTCATAGAATTCTGTTGATTCTAGTCCGATTATTTCATTTAAACCTTAAGACCAAAAAGGGAATCTTTTTTTTCATTCATTGCATTTACATGAATTAAGAAATCATGTTTAAGTTTAAGTAAAATTAGTCACTTTGACTTACCGTTTTTACGTAAATTATAAGTAAAAAGGCAGTAGGAACTAGAATGAACAGTGCAGTAGCAATAAATGCGAGAATATTTACTTCCATAATCTCTATGCTTTATTTCTCTTTAATTTCCAATAAATAACTCGGGATTTAATCCCATAGAGATGATAAATCTTTCGTCGGTAAATTCAATGGTATAAATTACATCTCGATGATATCAAATGGGATCAATATCATGAATAACAATATCTGAGCTATCAAATCGATTCATCGTCGAGAATTGAATAGTATAACATAGGAAGATCTTTTATCCATACCAAATTGCAAAAATGTTGTTTCCGATGCAATCAAAAATTCCGTTTCTTTTTTTTTTTTTTTAACTTTAAGATAAGTTAAAGGTTCCGACGAAGAAAAAAAGAAGGATCCCTGTGTTAGGAATGAGATTTTGTTTGTTATTTTTATTGTTATTTTGATTCCCTTTCACACACGAAATGAATTGATGTCTTTTTTTTTTATTTGTATCCATCGGGACTGACGGGGCTCGAACCCGCAGCTTCCGCCTTGACAGGGCGGTGCTCTGACCAATTGAACTACAATCCCAGGGAAAAGGTCGTACAGCATAGATATTCTTATGATTTCATTCAAACCCTTTCTTTCTTTTTTCGATTTTAGATTATAGAATCGTTTTGCTGTAACTGACAGAGGCGGGACTTAATATATATATTATTGATATATATCAATACGCACTTTATTTAGAGAGATCGACACGGATTACGAGTAATCCGTTCGTTATTGCCAAATCAATTGAAAAATGAATCAATCAATAAAAAACAAAGACTCTTTTTTATTTACTTTAATCCTTTCCTTAGACTTTATACTTAGAGATCCTGATATGAATCTAGATCATTAACAAGATTCGAACTTCCGAAATATATATGTATAATATGGTATGGAAAAAAAGAGCGCTAGAGATTTATCATATTTTATTTTCTTCCGTATCCGAGCACATCGGCCATTTCCGGAGAACAACAAATGGGTTATATCATTTCATGGTGGATCGGCAAATTATTGGGCCGAGCTGGATTTGAACCAGCGTAGACATATTGCCAACGAATTTACAGTCCGTCCCCATTAACCGCTCGGGCATCGACCCAGGAAGAATCAATTTCAGTCTTTTTTTGATAATCCATGATCAACTTCCTTTCGTAGTACCCTACCCCCAGGGGAAGTCGAATCCCCGTTGCCTCCTTGAAAGAGAGATGTCCTGGACCACTAGACGATGGGGGCCTACTTTCCCGACCGCCGTTATACTATGTTCATAGTATAAACAGTTTTTTTTGAAATTGTCAATAGATTGGAATGATTCGATCAGAAGGATCTTTCCATTTTTCATAATTCCATACCATAGAATTTTTGGGTTCATCATTACGATTTCGAAATTGTTCATTCCAATCGCCAATCTATAATTCCAAAAAATAAAAAAAAAAGGATGAGTAATGCGAAAGAAAGATAGGATCCTTTCAGGGAATGATTGGTTTGCTGGAAAAGGCGGGGGGTTAAAACTTCATTTCTTGCACTTTTATTCATTGTTAAGATTCGGTAGGTATATCTCTATCTCATCCTAAGCCGGAAAAAAACGATAATCAATCTGGAAATAGAGTAGAAGGATAGGGATCAACAAGTTATTGAATTTTTTTTTTCAATAAGAATTGGTTGAAGGACAGGAAAATTGAAATCCCTTTTTCAATGATTCGATAAAATATTTGAATTGGTGGGTACATGTATCAATACTCAATACAATGAATTTTGTTATGATGAGGATGACTTCAATTCGAATCGGTTTTGAAATAATTCATTCCATTGATATTTATCAATATCTAATATCAATAAACCTTTTTATTAGATATATTCTATTATTAGATATATTCTATTCACTAGGTAAATCGAATTTTTTGTTCCTTAATGAGTCGCCTATGTAAATAATAGATATATATATCTATGTGCATATATTCTAATCTTATCTATATAATTCGAATCTTATCTATATAAGAAGTATACGCAGTAACAAATATATCTACTAGACTCATATTGGCTTATTCCTGAATAAGGAATTGAATCAAGCGGAGCCCTTTTAACTCAGTGGTAGAGTAACGCCATGGTAAGGCGTAAGTCATCGGTTCAAATCCGATAAGGGGCTTTTTGAACCTTTTTCATAAAACTCCAGCAGTAGTATTTGTATTTGAAGGAAGAATAGAGATATTGTTTTTTTATTTCTAATAAAAAAAACTAAGGAATCGTAGAATTTCATTAGAAAATAGAATTCTGAATTCTAATAAGTTATTGTTATCATTCTA